GATGTATAGAAACTTTCAACGAGATGGTGCTTTTTCAACTCTCTCAAACTGGAATATATTCCAAACATATATGCCATGGTTCCTTACTTCGACAGGATACAAATATCTAAATTTGATATTTTTAGATACTTTTTCAGGCCTATTGCCGATACTAAGTAGCAGCCAAAAATTTGTATCTGTTTTTCATGATATTATGCATGGATTAGATATATCATGGCAAATTCTTCATAAAAAATTGTATCTTCCACAATGGAATCTGATAAGTGAGATTTCGAGTAAGTGTTTACATAATCTTCTTCTGTCCAAAGAAATATTTCATCGAAATAATGAGTCGCCATTGATATCGACACATCTGAGATCGCCAAATGTTCGGGAGTTCCTCTATTCAATCCTTTTCCTTTTTCTTGTTGCTGGATATCTCGTTCGTACACATCTTCTTTTTGTTTCTCCAGCCTATAGTGAGTTACAGACAGAGTTCGAAAGGGTCAAATCTTTGATGATTCCATCATACATGATTGAGTTGCGAAAACTTCTGGATAGGTATCCTACATCTGATACATCTGAACTGAATTCTTTCTGGTTAAAGAATCTCTTTCTAGTTGCTCGGGAACAATTAGGAGATTCTCTAGAAGAAATACGGGGTTCTGCTTCTGGGGGCAACATGCTAGGGGGTGGCGGTCCCACTTATGGGGTCAAATCAATACGTTCTAAGAATAAATATTTGAATATCAATCTCATCGATATGATCGATTTCATAAGTATCATACCAAATCCCATCAATCGAATCGCTTTTTCCAGAAATACGAGACATCTAAGTCATACAAGTAAAGAGACCTATTCATTGATAAGAAAAAGAAAAAAGGTGAACGGTGATTGGATTGATGATAAAATAGAATCCTGGGTCTCGAACAGTGATTCGATTGATGATAAAGACAGAGAATTCTTGGTTCAGTTCTCCGCCTTAACGACAGAAAAAAGGATTGATCAAATTCTATTGAGTCTGACTCATAATGATCATTTAGCAAAGAATGACTCTGGTTATCAAATGATTGAACAACCGGGAGCAATTTACTTACGATACTTAGTTGACATTCATAAAAAGTATCTAATGAATTATGAGTTCAATACATCCTGTTTAGCAGAAAGACGGATATTCCTTGCTCATTATCAGAAAATCACTTATTCACAAATCTCCTGTGGGGCTAATAGTTTTCATTTCCCATCTCATGGAAAACCTTTTTCGCTCCGCTTAGCCCTCTCTAGGGGTATTTTAGTGATAGGTTCTATAGGAACTGGACGATCCTATTTGGTCAAATACCTAGCGACAAACTCCTATGTTCCTTTCATTACAGTATTTCTGAACAAGTTCCTGGATAACAAGCCTAAGGGCTTTCTTATTGATGATAGTGACGATATTGATGATAGTGACGATATCGACCGGGACCTTGATACGAAGCTGGAGCTTCTAACTATGATGAATGCGCTAACTATGGATATGATGCCGGAAATAGACCGTTTTTATATCACCCTTCAATTCGAATTAGCAAAAGCAATGTCTCCTTGCATAATATGGATTCCAAACATTCATGATCTGGATGTGAATGAGTCGAATTATTTATCCCTCGGTCTATTACTGAACTATCTCTCCAGGGATTGTGAAAGATGTTCCAATAGAAATATTCTTGTTATTGCTTCGACTCATATTCCCCAAAAAGTGGATCCCGCTCTAATAGCTCCGAATAAATTAAATACATGCATTAAGCTACGAAGGCTTCTTATTCCACAACAACGAAAGCACTTTTTCACTCTTTCATATACTAGGGGATTTCGCTTGGAAAAGAAAATGTTCCTTACTAATGGATTCGAGGCCATAACCATGGGTTCCAATGTACGAGATCTTGCATCACTTACCGATGAGGCCCTATCGATTAGTATTACACAGAAGAAATCAATTATAGACACTAATCTAATTAGATCTGCTCTTCATAGACAAACTTGGGATTTGCGATCCCAGGTAAGATCGGTTCAGGATCATGGGATCCTGTTCTATCAGATAGGAAGGGCTGTTGCACAAAATGTACTTCTAAGTAATTGCTCCATAGATCCTATATCTATCTATATGAAGAAGAAATCATGTAACGAAGGGGATTCTTATTTGTACAAATGGTACCTCGAACTTGGAACGAGCATGAAGAAATTAACGATACTTCTTTATCTTTTGAGTTGTTCGGCCGGATCGGTCGCTCAAGACCTTTGGTCTCTACCCGAACTCGATGAAAAAAACGGGATCACTTCTTATGGACTCGTTGAGAATGATTCTGATCTAGTTCATGGCCTATTAGAAGTAGAAGGCACTCTGGTGGGATCCTCACGGACAGAAAAAGATTGCAGCCAGTTTGATAATGATCGAGTGACATTGCTTCTTCGGCCCGAAGCAAGGAATCCCTTAGATATTATGCAAAATGGATCTTGGTCTATCGTTGATCAGAGATTTCTCTAC